TATAAATCGCTTAGTGGGAAATGTCCTGAAGAAATCCACCGAGTAACTAATAATCCTGTTATACAGAAAAAAGTAACTAGTATGCCCTTTTCTGACGAATCGTATAGTTTTACAATTTCATCGACTAAAAGGGTTATCAAATGAATTGTAATTACAATAGAAACGATCGAAAAGGAAATGTGAGTTAATATATGCTCTAAGGTTGAAAATATCATAAAAAATATTATACATAATTCTAAAATGGAAATCGGGAATTGAATTCATTATAAGATCTATTTATCCTTTTTAGAAGATGGTATGCCGCCACTCGGACTCGAACCGAGATGCATTAGCACTGCTTCCTAAGAGCAGCGTGTCTACCGATTTCACCATAGCGGCCTGTCTTGAACTCATAATAGCCTATGAATAAGCAATCGTCGAGATTGAGTAAGCTATTTTAGTTTAGTAATGATTCAAATGGAAAATAGATCAATAACAATAAAAAGTTGTTCAAATAGGAATTTGAGATTGAAGGTTCATTATTTTCGATTTGAGTTTAGAGTCTTAGTTTTTTTTATTTAACCTGGGACTTTCCTATATTTTATGCTTTCCTCGAATTCAACTCTTGTAATTAAACCGTTCTATACTCAATTAAGGAATAGAGTTAAAAAAGTTTTTGTTTTCATTGTTTAAGCAGCAATTTCTTATTTTTTTTTTTAGAAATCGAAAATAAAACAAAAAAGGGATTTTGCTGACAACATAGAAAGAAAAGAACCCATTTTGTATCGCTCAAAATTCACAATTAGTCATACAAAATTTCATTAATCAATTTTCTCCATTGGGTTAAGGGCAAGATATATATAGGGGTCTATATAATAATTCAGAGAAAATAAAAAGTTAGAAAGTTCGAGAAAACAAAAAGGTTTCAAAATAGAATCAATTAATTTCAATGAGTTCTTAACTTTCACTAAAGATTTTTATATACGCTCTTCTATAGATATGCAAATATAGAATTTGTTTTTTTTTTTTTTATTCTGCAAATAGGTCGATGGGGAAAAAAAAACTCCCCACCTTGGAATAGAAATGATCTTTATTCTTTTGTCAACAAAAAGGTTATTATTCAGTGAATAGTAAATCGAGTATTTCCAAATTCTATTATTTTATATATCAATCAGAAAAGCGAATAGAGTTCCATTACATATAGATTGGTGAGCTAATCAATATCAAATAGGAAAAGGAAATCGTTAAATTATTCAATTATTATCTAATTGAATAATTTAAGAATAATTCAATTATTTTTTCAAGTTGATTCAAATTATTTTAACGTTTTATTCCTTATTTATTTTGGTTTGGCGTACAAAAAAACTTTTTGAATTCCCGGTAGAAAGAGATTTCGCTAACGAAAAAGCCTTTAATGCTACCCAATACCCCTTCCCTTTCCAAATATTTTTACGAATACGCTTTTTTGATGTCGAAGTGCGTTTTTTTGGAACTGCCATTTAGAAATTAAAAAATTACTCATTGTTATAGTTGGATGTGAAAGACATCTATTGTTCAAAACGAATTCTTTTTACTACATATTTATTTTCAAGCTACTAGTGTCCTCCTCAAATAAAACATTATCGAGATAGGCAAAAGATATGTGAAAATTGCAGAATACTGTAAATAAAAACAGAAGGCCAATATGTGTTTTTTCAAGTTTTTCAATTCTATAAAACATTCATAATCGTAAAAAAGAAAAGATTTTCTATTGACTGCTATCTTTATTTCACAATTTCACATTCTTTTTGATTCATAAAATCTATACCTATAGAATTTTAGAATCGGTTTTTTTGTGGAAATGAAGAAAGAAAATTAGTTGAACTTAATAAATTGAACTTAATACTTAATAAAAATCAAAAATAACATAACGAATCCCAAAAATATTCGCTTTCTATTTATGGTTCCACATTTCATTTACATGCAATAAAATACCTCGAAAGGTTTAAAGATAAGAATCGTGTTTTGTTTTTACTTCAGGAAATAAAAAACTTGAATCCCCGTTCGATTCACTGGTCAAACTTGGATAAAAAATAGGCCGATTTCCAAGGAGACTAGTAATTAATCCCTTTCATATCATTTGACCAATTAGAACTTCGTGATTTCAATAGTTGAAGTATTTAGCAAAGACTCAGAATAAGTAAGAATAGAAAATTCTATTTAAGTTTAAAATTAGTTTAAGTTAGTCCATATTTTTACTTTTTATTGACTCCTTTCAAAAGAGGTAAGATCCGGTGAATCGGAAACAATTAATTAAGAATTCAAAACTTTTTTATGGAACAGACATATGAATATGCGTGGATCATACCCTTCCTTCCACTTCCAGTCCCTATGTTAATAGGAGCGGGACTTATTCTTTTTCCAACGGCAACAAAAAGTTTTCGCCGTATGTGGGCTTTTCAGAGTGTTTTATTGTTAAGCATAGTCATGATTTTTTCAATCTACCTGTCTATTCAGCAAATCAATAGCAGTTCTTTTTATC